TTAAAAGAGAACTTTTTTTAAAAAAAAATTTTTTTTTATTTTTTTACTTTTTAGAAACTTTTATAGAATTGGGTTTGAAAGTAGCAATTCTAATGAATAAATAAGTTTTTTAAATTATCCATCACGAATTTTTATTTTTTCAGTATATAATATTATATATATATATATTTATTTATTATAATAATAATAAGTATTTAATTATTATGCTTACATATTATAATTATAATAAATATATTAATAAATAATATAATATTTATTTAGTTTAAATCATGGTGTAAAGAAAACATGGTGTGCTACAGAGACGACCAGTTTTGGTCTGTTCTGCGCATGACGTCACTCAGAGCAAAGACTCAGAGTACATATTCAAATTTGTGAAATTCAAAGCATGCTGTATTGTGTAAAGAAACTACATTTTGTTTTTATGACTGGTGATGCTTTTTTTTCTGCTTTAACTATTGTGTTATCACTTTCCTTAAAACGGTATTATTAATGTGTTTATTACTTTTCTAATTATTGTGTTATTATTTTGTTTATTACTGTGTTATTACTGTTATACCCTGAGTTTTTTGGTTACATTATTCTCATTAAATTTTCTTGTGGTTTGCTGTATCGTGTCAAGAAACTACATTTTGTTTTTATGACTGGTGATTTATTGCTTTTTTACTGTTTAACTATTGTGTTATAACTTATCTTACATTTTACTATACCTTTATTTTATTTATTACTTTTCTAATTATTGTGTTATTACTCAAATGTTATATTTATTTTAAATAATTAAATTTTGCAATAATTACATTTTTTCTTTGTATTCAATTATTTCTTAATAAAAAATTCCATATTTTATAATTATAAATTTGATATGTGCTATGATTTCTTTCGGCAACTTCCCAACGTGACGTCAACGGTGGGAACGAGACAGTATGATCTCACTCTTTCGCTGCGCAGTAGCACACCATAGTTTTCTTTACACCATGGTATTAAAAATATTTTAAAAATAATTTAAATTTTATTAAAATATTTATTAAATAATTTAATTAAATAATATAATTTAATAATAAAATTCATAATTTTAATATTAAATTATTAAATATACATAATAGTATTCCATGCTTACTACTCAGAAATTATATTTGGCGTTCTATTTGTTTTATAAATGTCTTTAATTACAATTACAAACGAATGATCTGCACAGTGCATAATTATGTAAACGCACATTCTAATTTTTTATACTCAATTTAAAAATTTTATTTAAGTTTAAAAATTTTTTTTTAAAAAATTTTTTTTTTTTTTATTTTTTTATTTAATTTTTTTAAATTTTATTTTTTAAAAATTTTTTTTTATTTTTTTTTTTAAAAATTTTTTTTTTTTTAATTTTTTTTCTGTAATTCCTACAGTTTTCACCTTGCAAACATCAAACATGCATAAATCGCATTATTTTAAAGGAATACGTCGATTTAGCACATTTTGACATTTCCATCTTTTAATAGAGCCAAGAAACTGGGATTTTTTTAAAAAAAAGTTCTGTATTTCCTGTTATACTTAACTTACACATTTCTAATGTATATAAAATGCAATATTTCAAAGTCGTACGACAATATTTTGCTATTAGACATCTCCATATATACATCGTATTTAAATACAGAAAATATTTTTTTAAAAAGTGCTGTAATTCCTACAGTTTTCATCTTGCAAACATCAAACATGCATAAATCGCATTATTTTAAAGGAATACGTCGATTTAGCACATTTTGACATTTCCATCTTTTAATAGAGCCAAGAAACTGGGATTTTTTTAAAAAAAAGTTCTGTATTTTCTGTACTTTTCATTTTACACTCTTCTAATATTGATAAAACGCATTATTACTTGAAAAATATTACGATATTTTGCTATTAGACATCTCTATATATACAGCGTATATAAATACAGAAAATATTTTTTGAAAAAGTGCTGTAATTCCTACAGTTTTCACCTTGCAAACATCAAACATGCATAAATCGTTTTTTTTTTTTTTTTTTTTTTTTTTTTTTTTTTTTTTTTTTTTTTTTTTTTTTTTTTTTTTTTTTTTTTATTTTTTTTTTTTTTTTTTTTTTTTTTTTTTTTTTTTTTTTTTTTTTTTTTTTTTTTTTAAAGTAGCAATTCTAATGAATAAATAAGTTTTTTAAATTATCCATCACGAATTTTTATTTTTTCAGTATATAATATTATATATATATATATTTATTTATTATAATAATAATAAGTATTTAATTATTAATATTATTTTAATATAAATATTCATGAGATTAATAAAATGCTTCTATACCATTATCCATCTACTTAATAATAGAAAGAGATTTCACCGAATATCAATAGTTAAATCATGAATACAGATAAATATCTAAACGATCGTCCTATAAGATCTCAAAAGCTCTTTGGGATTTAGTCAAATTTGAATGTTTAATAGACATAATAATCATCTAAATTATTGTTAGTTAATAAACTATTTTTATTAATTATTAAACATATATTTTTATATAATTAAAAATAATTTAATATATAATTAATATATATATATATATATAGAGTTTAGAGGAAAACAAATAGAAATGAGAAATCAAAAACCATAAATAATTAAGATACTATAAAATAATGAAATATAAAAATATCTCATTTTATTAGAATAAAAAAAGTAATTGAATTTAACGAATAAATAATAACTAAATTTAATTAGAAATAAAGATGAAATATTTATGAAAATTAAAATTAAGAGTATATTCATTGTAAATTAATTAAAACATCTATATCTATCTTTTTTTGAAAAAAAAAAAAAAAAAGCTAGATTTAGATTTGATTCTTAAACTAATTTAATTAAATAATATTCAAATACAATTTAAATCAAATAAATAAAAAAAATTTTTATTACGTATTTAATTTTTATTTTGCGGCGAGAATTTTATTTGTGATTATTCATTAAGTAATATTATTTATAAAAGAGATTTGTTTAGGATAAAAAAAAAATTTATCGGGTTCATTATTTTTTAAATTTAGTTATCCATAAATCAAATTTTAATAAAATATGGGGAAGATATTTTATAGCGTTTGATAAAAATCTTTTTTATAGCGTAGGTTGAATAAATTTTAAATTTAAAATTATTAAAATATAAAAAAAATTAAATTTATAATGTGGGGAAGATATTATAAAATTAGTTTTTGGGAGTTATATTGTGTTTAATAATAAAATTTAAGTTTATTTGGGGGGGGGGGGGGGGGGGGGGGGGGGGGGGGGGGGGGGGGGGGGGTTTTATTTTTTTAAAAAAAAAAAAAAAAAAAAAAAAAATTTTTAAAAAAAAAAATTTTTTTTAAAAAAAAAAAAAAAAAAAAAAAAAAAAAAAAAAAAAAAAAATAAAAAAAAAAAAAAAAAAAAAAAAAAAAAAAAAAAAAAAAAAAAAAAAAAAAAAAAAAATAAAAAAAAAAAAAAAAAAAAAAAAAAAAAAAAAAAAAAAAAAAAAAAAAAAAAAAAAATAAAAAAAAAAAAAAAAAAAAAATTTTATAGCGTAGGTTGAATAAATTTTAAATTTAAAATTATTAAAATATAAAAAAAATTAAATTTATAATGTGGGGAAGATATTATAAAATTAGTTTTTGGGAGTTATATTGTGTTTAATAATAAAATTTAAGTTTATTTGGTCTAATAAAAGATATGTATTATAAATTTTAATAGAAATAATAAATAATTGATTAATTAATATATTGGGAAGGTATTTTAATATTAAATTATTTATTAAAAAATTTATAAATTAAATTATAAATTAATTAATAGGGAAAATTTATTGAGTTCAATAAATTATTAGTTAAATTTTGTAATTTTTTGTGTTAAAAACACTGCTATTTTTTATAAAAACTAGGAAGAAATCGTTTTTATTTTATACTTCTATATTCACTAGGTTATATTTATCTATTACTTATTTATATGATAGTAAATTTTTTATTAAATATAAAAGTTTTATTCTAGCTAAAAAATTTATTATAAATATATTTTACATGTAAATTATTGTAAGAGTGAATAATTAATTCTTAAAGATAAATTATATTTTTAATTCACAGTATTTAATTTTAATTTTTTAAATAAATTTAGAATTAGTAATATTTTAAAGTATTGGTTAATATCGTGCCAGCTACCGCGGTTATACGAAAAATGCAAATAAATTATTTTAGTAAATAGTTAATTTTTTTTTAATTTAAATTTAATTAATAAATTATTAGGTGAAATTTTAATTTATTGAAATTTTTAGAAAATAATATGAAACTATGAAATTTAAATATTAAACTAGGATTAGATACCCTATTATTTTAAATGTAAATTAAATTACTAAAGTAGTAATAGATATGATCTTGAAACTTAAAGAATTTGGCGGTGTTTTAGTCTATTCAGAGGAACCTGTTCCGTAATCGATATTCCACGTTTTACCTTACTTAGTTTAGTAATCAGTATGTATACCGTCGTCATCAGAATGTCCTAATAGGGGAAAAATTTTCTTGATATAAAAATATATTTGATGTCAGATCAAGGTGCAGTTTATAATTAAGTGGAAATGGGTTACAATAATAAAATTTATATGAATTATAAAATGAAATTTTTATATGAAAGTGGATTTGATAGTAAATAAATAAATTAAAATTTATTGATTTTAGCTCTAAAACATGCACACATCGCCCGTCGCTCTCGTTAATTAAAATGAGATAAGTCGTAACATAGTAGATGTACCGGAAGGTGTATCTAGAAAGACAAATTGGAGCTTGAAAAGTTAAGCATTTCATTTACATTGAAAAGTTATCGTGCAATTCGATTTAATTTGATAGTAATAAATTATTAATTTTATTTGATTAAAAAAAAATTATTTAATAAAATCAATTTTATAAATAAAAGTTTTAGTATTGGATATAGAAAAAATAATTTAAATGATAGTTAATTAGTATTGTAAGAGAAAATTGAAATATTTGAAAATATATTAATTTAAAAGTAAATTTTAAATATTGTACCTTGTGTATCAGGGTTTATTAATTAAAATATAGTAATTTATATTTCCCGATTTTAAGAGATCTAATAATATATTTTAGTTTACGTTTTATAGTAATTAAAAATATATTATTTGAAATGAAACGTTATTCGTTCTTAATGATATCTGGTTTTTTAAGAAATAAATTTAATTTAGATAATAAAAAATATTTGTTTATTTATTTTTAAATAAATAGTTTTTATTATTAATATTTTAAGGGATAAGCTTTAAAATATGACCTATAATTATTATTATAATTTAAAATTTATAGGCTTAGAAATAGTCATTAATTTAAAAAATGTTATAATTTATTTTAAATTAAAAATAATTTTTATTAATTTGGGTATTTTATTGAAATATATTTTATAATAATTATAAAATAGTAATAATGATAAAATTAGTATAAATAAGTTGTAAGAATGTAATTAATTTATTAGGTTAAATTAAGGAACTCGGCAAATAAACGCTCGCCTGTTTAACAAAAACATGTCTTTTAGAAAATAATTTAAAGTCTAATCTGCCCACTGATATTTTAAAGGGCCGCGGTATTTTGACCGTGCAAAGGTAGCATAATAATTAGTCTTTTAATTGAAGGCTAGAATGAATGATTGAACGAGGTGTTGACTGTCTCAATTTAAATGAAATTATAATTTAACTTTTAAGTTAAAAGGCTTAAATAAAATTAAAGGACGAGAAGACCCTATAGAGCTTTATATTTATATAATAATTTATTTATAGTTATTTTTAAATTTTATTGGAATAAATATTTTGTTGGGGTGACAGGAAGATTTATTAAACTCTTTTTATTTTATTACAAAAATTATTGAATTATTGATCCAGTTTTACTGATTATAAGACTAAGTTACCTTAGGGATAACAGCGTAATTTTTTTTGAGAGTTCATATCGACAAAAAAGATTGCGACCTCGATGTTGGATTAAGGGTTATTTTTGGGTGTAGAAGTTCAAAGTTTAGGTCTGTTCGACCTTTGAATCCTTACATGATCTGAGTTCAGACCGGCGTAAGCCAGGTCGGTTTCTATCCTTAATAATAAATAAATATTTTAGTACGAAAGGACCAAATATTAAGAATAATTTCTTTTAATATGATTATTATTAATTTATTACTTTGGCAGATTAGTGCTATGAATTTAGAATTCATGTATGTAATTTTTTATTACAAGTAATACTTGATGATAATTGATTTTATTATACCTTTAATTGGCAGTTTATTATTAATTATTTGTGTGTTAGTGGGAGTTGCTTTTTTAACTTTGTTGGAGCGAAAAGTTTTAGGTTATATTCAAATTCGTAAAGGGCCAAATAAAGTAGGATTTATAGGGATTCCTCAGCCTTTTTGTGATGCTATTAAATTATTTACAAAGGAACAAACATATCCTATTTTATCTAATTATGTAAGCTATTATTTTTCTCCTATTTTTAGTTTGTTTTTATCTTTAACTGTTTGATTAGTGATGCCTTATTTTACAAATTTGTATACTTTTAATTTAGGATTAATATTTTTTTTATGTTGTACTAGCTTAGGGGTATACACTGTTATAATTGCTGGATGATCCTCTAATTCTAATTATGCTTTATTAGGGGGATTACGGGCTGTAGCCCAAACTATTTCTTATGAGGTAAGATTAGCTTTAATTTTATTATCTTTTGTTTTTTTGATTGGAAATTATAGTTTAATATCTTTTTTTTATTATCAAAATTATATTTGATTTATTATTATTACTTTTCCTTTAGCTTTATCTTGATTTGCTTCTTGTTTAGCGGAAACTAATCGAACTCCTTTTGATTTTGCTGAAGGAGAATCTGAATTAGTTTCTGGGTTTAATGTAGAATATAGAAGAGGAGGGTTTGCTTTAATTTTTTTAGCAGAATATGCTAGTATTTTATTTATAAGAATATTATTTAGTGTAATTTTTTTAGGATGTGATTTAATATCTTTTATATTTTTTATTAAGTTAACTTTTTTATCTTTTTTATTTATTTGGGTTCGTGGGACATTGCCTCGGTTTCGGTATGATAAATTAATATATTTAGCTTGAAAAAGATTTTTACCTTTAGCTTTAAATTATTTAATTTTTTTTTTAGGTTTAAAGATTGTATTAGTTTATTTATATTAATGAAATATTTTTAGTAAAGTTAATAGAAAATTAAATTTCTATCTTATGTTTTCAAAACATATGCTTATTCAAGCTCATTAACTAATTTAATAAATTATCTCAAAATTTTCTTATAATTGGATTAATCAAATAATATGAAAAGTATAAAACTGTTAAAATTTGTCCTGTAATTACATAAGGTTCTTCAACAGGGCGGGCTCCAATTCAAGTTAATAAAATGACAATAATTAATATAGATCAAAATAAAATTTGATTTAAAGGGTAAAATTGAATTCCTTGAAATTTTCTTAAATGAGTAAAGGGTAAAATTATTAAAATAGCAATTGATAACACTAAAGCAATAACTCCTCCAAACTTATTAGGAATTGAACGTAAAATTGCATAAGCAAATAAAAAATATCATTCAGGTTGAATGTGTACTGGAGTAACAAGAGGATTGGCAGGAGTAAAATTATCTGGATCTCCTAATAAATATGGATTTAAAAGAGTTAAAATTGTTAAAATTATTAATAAAATAAAAAATCCTGTTAAATCCTTAAAAGTATAATAAGGATGGAAAGGAATTTTATCTAAATTTCTATTTAATCCTAAAGGATTATTTGATCCTGTTTGATGTAAAAATAATAGATGAATCATTGTTATAGCTGCTACAATAAAAGGTAATAAAAAATGAAAAGTAAAAAATCGAGTTAATGTAGCGTTATCGACTGCAAATCCTCCTCATAATCATTGAACTAATTCTGTTCCTAGGTATGGGATTGCTGATAATAAATTAGTGATAACAGTGGCCCCTCAAAATGATATTTGCCCTCAAGGCAATACGTACCCTATAAAAGCGGTTCCTATTACTAAAAATAGTAAAATTACACCTACTATTCAAGTAGGTGTAAATAAAAATGAATTATAATATATTCCTCGGCCGACATGTAAATATAAACAAATAAAAAAAAAAGAAGCTCCATTTGCATGTAAAGTTCGTAATAATCAACCATAATTAACATCTCGGCAGATATGTGTAATTCTGTCAAAAGCTAAATCAATATGAGCTGTGTAATGTATTGCTAAAAATAATCCTGTGGCAATTTGAATAATTAAACATAGCCCTAGTAAAGACCCAAAATTTCATCAAGTTGAAATATTTGAAGGAGCAGGTAAATCAACTAAAGCATTGTTGGCAATTTTAAATAAAGGGTGATGAGATCGAATAGGCTTATTCATTAGTTTTTTTGTCGAAGAGGGCCGTAAAAGATATTTGTAATTTTAACAATTACAATTAAAGTTAAAAATAAATAATTGATTAATATAATAGTAATAAATCTTGTTGGAAAATTATATAATTTTGTTAAATTTAAAGAATTTTCATTTATGTTTAAAAAAGAAATTTTATTTATAATTTCTATATCAAAATTCATAAAATTAAAAATTCATAAATTTTGGTCAATTACAAAAAATATTATAATTCTAATTATAACTCTAAAAATTGCAATAAAAGTTAATTTAAAAGAGAAAGTAAATATTTCATTTGAAGCTAATCTTGTTATATAAATAAATAAAATAAGTATCCCCCCTAAAAACACTAAAAATAGAATATATGAAAATCAAAAAGTTTTTGTTACTAACCCTGAAATTATACAAATTAGTAAAGTTTGAATCAATAAAATTAATCCTATAGCTAAAGGGTGATTTATTTGTGTAAAAATAAATCTAAAAATTATATTTAAGGATAGAAATAAAAATTGAAAAATATCAGAGAATAGTTTAAATAAAATATTAGTTTTGGGGATTAATGATAAAGAAGCTTCTTTTTCTCTGAAGTCTTAGAAAAAGAAATTTTTATTTTTGATTTACAAGACCAATGTTTTATGTAAACTACTAAGACTAATGATAATATATATTTTAATATCTATTTTTATATTTGTAAGAGGAGTAATTGTTTTTTCTTCGAAGCGAAAGCATTTATTAGTAACCCTATTAAGTTTAGAGTTTATTGTATTAAGATTATTTTTTATTATATTTATATATTTAAATTTTTATGACTATGAAACTTATTTTTCAATAATATTTTTAGTTTTTAGTGTCTGTGAGGGGGCTTTAGGGTTAGCTATTTTAGTCTCTATAATTCGCACTCATGGAAATGATTTTTTTCAATCTTTTAGAGTTTTACAATGTTAAAATTTTTTATTGCTTTAATGTTTATAATCCCGATATGTTTTTTAAAAAATAGATATTGAATGGTTCAAAATGTTTTATTTATTATTACTTTTATTTTTATAGGGTTTGGGTTTTATTTGTCTTATTGAGGGAATTTAAGCTATTTTATAGGTTGCGATATAATATCTTATGGTTTGATTTTATTAAGATTTTGAATTTGTACTTTAATATTCACAGCTAGTGAATCTATTAATAAAAATAATTTTTATAAAAATTATTTTAGTTTAATAATTTTAATATTATTAATTTTATTATATTGTACTTTTAGAAGTTTTAATTTATTTATATTTTATTTATTTTTTGAAGGGAGATTAATCCCTACCTTATTTTTAATTATTGGGTGAGGTTATCAACCTGAGCGTTTACAAGCAGGGGTTTATTTACTTTTTTATACTCTATTAGCTTCTTTACCCTTATTACTAGGTATTTTTTTTATTTATAAAAGAAGAGGTTCGTTAAATATATTTATATTAAACAATTTAAATTATATAAATTTTTTAATGTATTTGTGTATAATTATAGCTTTTTTAGTTAAAATACCAATATTTTTAGTACATTTATGATTACCTAAGGCTCATGTTGAAGCTCCTGTTGCAGGCTCAATAATTTTAGCAGGGGTATTATTAAAATTAGGGGGTTATGGTTTATTACGAGTTTTTAGTTGTTTATCTATTTTAGGCCTAAAATTTAATTTTATTTGAATTAGTGTGAGATTATTAGGAGGAGTTTTAGTTAGATTAATTTGTTTACGTCAAACTGATTTAAAGGCATTAATTGCTTATTCTTCTGTTGCTCATATAGGAATTGTTTTAGGGGGGTTAATAACTATAAATTATTGAGGATTTTGTGGTTCTTATACCTTAATAATTGCTCATGGGTTATGCTCTTCTGGTTTATTTTGTTTAGCTAATATTTCTTATGAACGTTTAGGTAGACGAAGATTATTAATTAATAAGGGTTTAATAAATTTTATACCAAGAATAACTTTATGATGATTTTTATTAAGCTCTTCTAATATAGCAGCCCCTCCTTCTTTAAATTTATTAGGTGAAATCAGATTATTAAATAGTATCATCTCTTGGTCTTGGGTTTCCATAATTTCTTTAATATTATTATCTTTTTTTAGTGCTGCCTATACTTTGTATTTATTTTCTTATAGTCAACATGGAAAATTTTATTCTGGTTTATATTCTTGTTCAATAGGGTATGCTCGTGAATATTTATTATTATTTCTTCATTGATTTCCTTTAAATTTGTTGATTTTAAAAAGAGAATCTTGTATGCTTTGATTATACTTAAATAGTTTAAATAAAACATTGATTTGTGATATCAAAAATATGAGACATCATTTTAGGTCGTGATAGAAATTTTATCCCTTTGTTTAATTAGATTTATTATTTTATTAACTATTAGTTTAACTTGTTTTTTTAGAGGTATTTATTTTTTATTAAATAATTTAGTTTATTTTATTGAATGAGAATTATTAAGTTTAAATTCTTCTTCTATCGTTATAACTATTTTATTTGATTGAATATCTCTTTTATTTATAAGATTTGTTTTATTTATTTCTTCTTTAGTTATTTTTTATAGAAAGGAATATATAAGAGAAGATATTAATATCAATCGTTTTATTTTATTAGTGTTAATATTTGTTTTATCTATAATATTATTAATTATTAGCCCAAATTTAATTAGTATTTTATTAGGGTGAGATGGGTTAGGCTTAGTTTCTTATTGTTTAGTTATTTATTATCAAAATGTTAAGTCTTATAATGCAGGAATATTAACAGCATTATCTAATCGTATTGGGGATGTTATGCTTTTATTAGCTATTGCTTGAATATTGAATTTTGGAAGTTGAAATTATATTTTTTATTTAGAATGTATAAAAAGAAGCTTTGAAATAATATTAATTGGGTTATTAGTAATAGTGGCTGCAATGACTAAAAGAGCTCAAATTCCTTTTTCTTCTTGATTACCTGCAGCAATGGCTGCTCCTACACCTGTGTCTGCTTTAGTTCACTCTTCTACTTTAGTGACTGCAGGTGTTTATTTATTAATTCGTTTTAATATTTTATTAATAGATACTTTTTTAGGAAAATTTTTACTTTTAGTTTCTGGTCTAACAATATTTATGGCAGGATTAGGGGCTAATTTTGAGTTTGATTTAAAAAAAATTATTGCTTTATCAACTTTAAGACAATTGGGATTAATAATAAGAATTTTGTCAATAGGATTTGCAAAGTTAGCTTTTTTTCATTTGTTAACCCACGCTTTATTTAAGGCTTTATTATTTATATGTGCTGGGGCTGTTATTCATAACATAAAGGATTCCCAAGATATTCGAAATATAGGAAGCTTAGTTAATCAAATGCCTTTAACTTCAAGTTGTTTTAATATTGCAAATTTAGCCTTGTGTGGGATGCCTTTTTTAGCTGGATTTTATTCAAAGGACTTAATTTTAGAAATTGTTTGTTTATCAAATTTAAATATGTTTAGTTTTTTTTTATATTTTTTTAGCACTGGTTTAACTGTTTGTTATTCTTTTCGTTTAGTTTATTACTCAATAAATGGAGATTTTAATAGAAGAAGTTTACATCCTTTAAATGATGAGGGATGAATTATACTTCGTGGAATGTTAGGATTGTTGATTATAGCCATTTTAGGAGGAAGAATATTAAGATGGTTAATTTTTCCTAATCCAAGAATAATTTGTTTACCTATTTATTTAAAATTAATAGCTTTGTTCGTAAGAATTTTAGGGGGTTGATTTGGGTATGAAATTTCTAAATTTTCTTTAAGTTGATCAATGAAATCGTTAAATTTATACACAGTTAGAGTTTTTATAGGCTCAATATGAAATATACCCATTATTTCTACTATTATAATTAACTATCATCCTTTAAAATTAGGACAATTAATTATTAAAAGCGGAGATCAAGGTTGAAGTGAATATTTTGGAGGCCAAAAAATTTATTTAAATTTAAAATCAAATTCAATTTTTAGTCAATTTTTACAAAATAATGATTTAAAAATTTATTTAGTTAGATTTGTTTTTTGAATTATTATTTTAATATTTTTATATATTTATTCAAATAGCTTATATAGAGCGTAACACTGAAGATGTTAATGAGATTTTTTAATCTTTGGATATCTATAAAGATGTAAATCTTATTTTTACAGTGAAAATGTAAGGTTTTATTTAAACTATATAAATAGAAATATTAATGGAGTTAAACCACTAAAGAAAGAAGTTAGCAGCTTCTTCTTGAACTTCATATTTCCTTAATTGGAATAAAGCATTCAATTTTATTATTAACAGTAATATGCCTCTTCTTTGGCTTCAATTAAAGAATAAGGATAATAACTATCTAAGATTAGGTCGAAACTAATTGCAATATATCGCTTCAATATTCATACTAAAAAATATTCAGACTAAGACAGATTGATCTAATCAATACCTTTTGAATGCAAATCAAATGTTATATTTAACTACGGTCCTATTAATTAGCTCATTCTAATGCACCTTGATTTCATTCGTGATATAGTCCAACTAATAAAATAATTAAAAAAAATAATCCAACTAAACTTCATATAATAATGTTTGAAAAGGAAAAAATTATAATTATTGGCAATAAAAGAGCAATTTCGACATCAAAAATTAGGAAAATAACAGCAATTAAAAAAAACCGTAAAGAAAATGGTAAACGTGCGGATCTTTTAGGGTCAAATCCACATTCAAAAGGGGATCTTTTTTCTCGATCAATAATTGTTTTTTTAGATAAAAGTGAAGCTAAAATTATTACAATCATAGATAAAGAGATTAATATAATTGCTATAAAAAAAATAATAATGATTACTTATACTAAATTAAATTTAGTCCTTATGATTGGAAGTCATATATACTTTATACTATATAAGTATCTACCTCATCAATAAATAGAGATATATAAAAATAATCAAACAACATCAACAAAATGTCAATATCAGGCTGCTGCTTCAAAACCAAAGTGATGTGTGTTAGAAAAATGATAATATATATGTCGAATCAAACAAATTAATAAAAAAGTTGTTCCGATAATTACATGTAACCCATGAAATCCTGTTGCTATAAAAAAAGTTGATCCGTAAACTGAGTCAGAAATTGTAAAAGATGCTTCTATATATTCATATCCTTGTAAAATAGAAAAATAAACTCCTAAAATAACTGTTAATAATAAACCTTGGAATGCTTGTGAATGGTTTCCTTCCATAAGTCCATGATGGGCTCATGTTACTGTTATTCCTGATGATAATAAAATAGCGGTATTTAAAAGTGGGATTTGGAAGGGATTAAATGCATAAATTCCAATAGGGGGTCAAATTGCTCCTAATTCAATAGCTGGAGATAGTCTTCTATGAAAAAAAGCTCAAAAAAATGAAATAAAAAAAAATACTTCTGAAATAATAAATAAAATTATTCCTCATCGTAATCCTAAAGTTACTACTAATGTATGTAATCCTTGAAAAGTTCCTTCTCGGGAAATATCTCGTCATCATTGATATATTGTTAATAAAGTAATAATTAATCCTAAAAATAGTAAATCTGGGTTAAATTGATGAAATCATTTAACTATACCTGAAACTGTAATTATAGCTCCTAAAGCTCCTGTTAAGGGTCAAGGGCTATAATCAACCAAATGAAAAGGGTGATTTGCATGAGTGGACATTAGTTAACTTCTCTAGAATATAAAGTTCTTAATACTGCGAACACATAAGATTGAATAATTGCTACAGCACATTCAAGAACTAATAAGGCAATTTGAGCAATAATTAATAATGATAAAATTGAATAAGATAACGAGGGCCCTGTATTTCCTAGTAAAGTTAATAATAAGTGGCCTGCAATTATATTAGCTGCTAATCGAACGGCTAAAGTCCCAGGACGAATAACATTTCTAATTGTTTCAATACATACTATAAAAGGCATTAAAACAGTAGGAGTTCCTTGAGGAACTAAATGAGCAAATATATGTTGAGTATGATTAATTCAACCATAAATTATAAAACTTAATCATAAAGGTAAAGCTAATGATAAAGTTAAGGTTAAATGACTTGAGCTTGTAAAAATATATGGGAATAACCCTAAAAAATTATTAAATAAAATGATAGAAAATAAAGAAATAAATATAAATGATCTACCGACATGTCCTGTTGGACCAAGTAAAGTTTTAAATTCATTGTGAAGGGTAAGTATAATATTGTTTCAAATTAAATTGTAACGTGAGGGGATTAATCAATATAATGAAGGGATTATTAATAAGCCTAAAAAAGTTCTTATTCAATTAAGAGATAAATTTAAAATATTTGTTGAAGGGTCAAAAACAGAAAATAGGTTAGTTATCATTTTCAATTTAAAGGTAAAGAAGAAATTTTATTAATTTCTTTAATATTGTTTGATTTAGGAGAATAAGAATAATAATTTATTACATTAAATAATAATAAAATAAAAGAAAACATAATAAATAAACTTAATCAATTAATAGGGGCTATTTGTGGAATTAAAGAATATTAGATTATAACTAATAATTTTAGCTTGACATACTAATGTTAATTTAACTAATTCTTTCATTAGAAGTAGATGCTACACTACTATTATGTGGTTTAAGAGACCAATACTTGCTTTCAGTCATCTAATGAAGCAGCACTTATTGCTGAAATTCACTTAATAAATGTACTTGTTGTAACTCTTTCGATAACAATAGGTATAAATCTATGATTAGCTCCACAAATTTCAGAACATTGACCAAAAAATAATCCAGGTCGGTTAATTAAAAAACTTGTTTGATTTAAACGACCAGGAGTTGCATCAACCTTTACTCCTAGAGCTGGGATAGTTCATGAATGAAGAACATCTGCTGCTGAAACTAATATTCGAATTTGAGTATTTATTGGTAAAACAGCTCGATTATCTACGTCTAATAATCGAAATCCGTCAACATCTAATTCATTTGATGGAATTATATATGAGTCAAATTCTAATGAAATAAAATCAGAATATTCATAACTTCAATATCATTGATGTCCAATTGTTTTTAAAGTAATAGCAGGGTCTCTAACTTCATCTAATAAATATAATAATCGTAATGAAGGTAAAGCAATAAAAATTAATGTAATAGCGGGAAGAATTGTTCAAATTACTTCAATCCCTTGGCTTTCTAGTAAATATCGGTTTGTGTAAGTATTAAAAAATAATGATCTTATTATATATCCTACTAAAACTGTGATTATAATAACAATTAATATTGTATGGTCATGAAAAAATGTTAATTGTTCTATTAAAGGAGAAGCTCTATTTTGTAAACCTAAGTTTCTTCATGTAGACATTAGTTTTCTAATAAAAGAAGAAATCTTTATATATAGAGCTTAAATCTATTGCACTAATCTGCCATATTAGAAGTTAGAAAGTATTGGTAATTCAGAATAACTATGTTCGGCAGGTGGTATATTTTGATACCACTCAATAGAAGTTGATAAATTAATAGGATAAAGAATTGATCGATTAGTAATTATACTTTCTCAAATAATAAATAGAAATACTAAAACTCCAATAAAAGAAATGATTCTACCAATTGATGACACGATATTTCAAGTTGTGTAAGCATCTGGATAATCAGAATATCGTCGAGGTATCCCTGCTAACCCTAAAAAATGTTGAGGAAAAAAGGTTAAATTTACTCCAATAAATATAATTAAAAATTGAATTTTTAGTCATTGAGGGTTTATAGCTAATCCAGTAAAAAGAGGGTATCAGTGAATAAATCCTGCTATAATAGCAAAAACAGCTCCTATTGATAAAACATAGTGAAAATGAGCTACTACATAATAAGTATCATGTAAAATGATATCTAGTGAAGAGTTAGCTAGCACAACACCTGTTAACCCTCCTACTGTAAATAAAAATACAAATCCAAGAGCTCATAATAAAGAAGGGCTGTAGGTAAATTGAGATCCGTGTAATGTTGCTAATCAGCTAAAAATTTTAATTCCTGTTGGAACAGCAATAATTATTGTTGCTGATGTAAAATAAGCTCGAGTATCAACATCCATCCCTACTGTAAATATGTGATGAGCTCAAACAACAAATCCTAATAATCCAATTGCTAATATAGCATAAATTATTCCTAATGTCCCGAAAGTTTCCTTTTTACCTGATTCTTGTGAAATAATATGAGAAATTATCCCAAATCCTGGTAAAATTAAAATATAAACTTCTGGATGTCCAAAAAATCAAAATAAATGTTGGTACAAAATAGGATCTCCTCCTCCAGCAGGGTCGAAAAAAGAAGTATTAAGATTTCGGTCTGTAAGAAGTATTGTAATAGCTCCCGCTAAAACAGGCAATGATAAAAGTAATAGTAAAGCAGTAATAGCTACTGATCATACGAATAAAGGTATTCGATCAAGAGTTATTCCTGTTGATCGTATATTAATTACTGTAGTAATAAAATTTACTGCTCCTAGAATAGAAGAAATTCCAGCTAAATGCAAAGAAAAAATAGCTAAGTCAACTGAAGCTCCAGCATGAGCAATAGTTGATGACAGTGGTGGATATACAGTTCATCCAGTTCCAGCTCCATTTTCAACTAAAGATCTAGTGAGTAATAAGGTTAAAGAAGGAGGTAAAAGTCAAAATCTTATATTATTTATTCGAGGAAAAGCTATGTCAGGAGCTCCTAATATTAAAGGAACTAATCAATTTCCAAATCCTCCAATTAAAATTGGCATAACTATAAAAAAAATTATCACAAAAGCATGAGCTGTTACAATAACATTAAAAATTTGGTCATCCCCAATTAAAGCACCAGGTTGTCCTAATTCTGCTCGGATTAATAATCTTAGGGATGTTCCCACTATACCTGATCAGGCACCAAAAATGAAGTATAAAGTTCCAATATCTTTATGATTTGTGGAAAAAAGCCATTTTCGCAATGGATAAAATGGCTGAAATTTAGGCATTAAACTGTAAATTTAATTATGAGGTTTACCTCTTTTATCAATTTTAAGCTTTATAGTCAATTTATGATATTAGACTGCAATTCTAAAGGAGTGTTTTTTATACTAAGGCTTAAAGATAAACTCTTTATTTATAATTTTGAAGACTATTAGTTTAATTAACTTAAAGCCTTCTTAAAAAATATTAAATATAAAAGTAATCAAAAATAAACCTGCAATCGAAAAAATGGATAAAATAAAAGTGAAATAATTTAAATTATGTTGATTTAAATTAAAAGTTCATTTTAATTCTGCGTTAGCCATTATGAATGAAGAATAAGTAATTCGTAAATAGAAATATAATGTGATTAATGTTATTGTAACTATTACTGAAATAAGAAAAATATGATTTCTTTCAACTAAATTTTGGATAATAATTCATTTTGGTAAAAATCCTAAGAAAGGGGGAAGACCTCCTAAGGATAATAAAGAAATTATTAAACAAAATTTCACAAGAGGTGAATTAGAAAGGGAAAATATTTGATTTAAATGAAATATCTTAAATGAGTTGAATAATGAAATAATTGATAGAGAAAGAATTGAGTATAAAGTAAAATATAAGAAAAATGTATTTTCTCCTGTAATTAAGGCTCCTAGTATTCATCCAATATGATTAATTGATGAATATGCTATTAATTTTCGAAGAGAGGTTTGGTTTAAGCCCCCTAAAGACCCTACTATTACTGAAATGATAATAACAATGAAAATGATGTTTTTTTCTCAGCAGTAAGAAATTAGTATTAAAGGTGCAATTTTTTGTCATGTTATTAAAATAAATCTATTAAATCAGTTTAATCCTTCCATTACTCCTGGGAATCAAAAATGAAAAGGGGCTGCTCCTATTTTTAATAAAAGAGAAGAGTTAATTATTAAATTAATAATATAGTTGCTTTCTGGGAAGTTAAAAGCAAAAAAATTATTTTGATTTAATAAAATTACTGAAAATAAAAGGGTTGAAGAAGCTAAAGCTTGAGTTAAAAAATATTTAAGAGAGGATTCTGTAGCTATTAAATTATTTGAATTAGTCATTAAGGGAATAAATGACAATAAATTAATTTCTAAACCTATCCAAGCTCCTATTCAAGAATTAGAAGAAATTGAAATTAATGTTCCTCTAATTAAGGTTATTAAAAATAAAAATTTAGAGGGGTTTAAAAACATTAAAAAGAAGAAGATTTATAACTTCTATAATTAGGGTATGAACCTAATAGCTTAAGTTAGCTTATCTTTTTATTACAATAATATATTTTGGTGTAAGATGCACAAAAGTTTTTGAAACTTTTAGAAATAGTTTAATTCTGTTAAATATAATGAAGGTAAAAGTTAATTTTACTTAATTTACCCTATCAAGATAATCCTTTAATCAGGCACTTCATT